TCTAAAATAAAAGAATGTACCCTTCTATCCAAATCCAATTTGCATCGATAAAATAAATCCAAATTCCAGTAGTAGATGAATAATTGCAAATTTTTGTGTGTACGAGATTAGAATAACTTCAAAATAACTGACATAATTTTTTATTTTTCCTGATCAGAAAAATACATGAAAAAGAAAGGAGGTAGAAAAATTTTTGGATTTATGGTTAAAGAAGAAAAAGAAGAAAACAGGGGTTCTGTTGAATTTCAAGTATTCAGTTTCACCAATAAGATACGGAGACTTGCTTCACATTTGGAATTACACAAAAAAGATTTTTCATCGGAAAGAGGTCTACGAAGACTTTTGGGAAAACGTCGACGTTTGCTGGCTTATTTGGCAAAGAAAAATAGAGTACGTTATAAGAAATTAATCAGTCAGTTGAATATTCGGGAGCAGTAATTTAATCGTTCGAATTTTTTTCTTATTTTATTAGTAGTCTTATAGTAGTCTTAGATTTTGCATTTTGATGAGCCTCGTTTTGAGGAATTCATGGAATAATCCATTTTCATGGAATAATGAATTAAGGAAGAAAGGATATGAGTCTACCGCTTACAAGAAAAGATCTCATGATAGTCAATATGGGCCCTCAACACCCATCAATGCATGGTGTTCTTCGACTGATCGTTACTCTCGATGGTGAAGATGTTATTGATTGTGAACCCATATTGGGCTATTTACACAGAGGAATGGAAAAAATCGCGGAAAACCGAACTATTATACAATACTTACCTTATGTAACACGGTGGGATTATTTAGCTACTATGTTTACAGAAGCAATAACGGTAAATGCACCAGAATTCTTGGAGAATATTCAAATACCCCAAAGAGCCAGCTATATTAGGGTAATTATGTTAGAGTTGAGCCGTATAGCTTCTCACTTGTTATGGCTTGGGCCTTTTATGGCGGATCTCGGGGCACAGACTCCTTTTTTCTATATTTTTAGAGAGAGAGAATTAATATACGACCTATTTGAAGCTGCTACAGGTATGCGAATGATGCACAATTACTTTCGCATCGGAGGAGTAGCCGCCGATCTACCTTATGGATGGATCGATAAATGTTTAGATTTCTGTGATTATTTTTTACGCGGAGTTGTTGAATATCAACAACTTATTACAGAGAATCCTATTTTTTTAGAACGAGTTGAAGGAGTAGGTTTTATTAGCGGAGAAGAAGCAGTAAATTGGGGCTTATCGGGACCGATGTTACGAGCTTCTGGAATACAATGGGATCTTCGTAAAGTGGATCCTTATGAGTCTTACAACCAATTCGATTGGAAAGTCCAATGGCAAAAAGAAGGGGATTCGTTAGCTCGCTATTTAGTACGAATCGGTGAAATGGGGGAATCCATCAAAATTATTCAACAGGCTGTAGAGAAAATTCCTGGAGGACCTTACGAGAATTTAGAAGTCCGGCGCTTTAAGAAATCAAAGAATTCCGAATGGAATGATTTTGAATATCGATTTCTTGGTAAAAAACCTTCGCCAAATTTTGAATTGTCAAAGCAAGAGCTTTATGTAAGAGTGGAAGCTCCTAAAGGTGAATTAGGGATTTATCTGGTAGGAGATGATAGTCTTTTCCCCTGGAGATGGAAAATTCGTCCGCCCGGTTTTATTAATTTGCAAATTCTTCCTCAGCTAGTTAAAAAAATGAAATTGGCTGATATCATGACGATATTAGGTAGTATAGATATCATTATGGGGGAAGTTGATCGTTGAAATGATAATAGATAAGGTAGAGGTAGAAACTATCAATTCTTTTTCGAAATCGGAATTATTAAAAGAAGTCTATGGACTGATATGGATTCTACCCATTTTGACCCTCCTTTTGGGAATCACAATAGAGGTACTTGTAATTGTGTGGTTAGAAAGAGAAATATCTGCATCGATACAACAACGTATTGGTCCTGAATATGCCGGCCCCCTGGGACTGCTTCAAGCTATAGCAGATGGGACTAAGCTACTTTTTAAAGAGGATATCCTGCCATCCCGAGGAGATATTCCTTTATTTAGCATTGGACCCTCTATAGCAGTCATATCAATTTTATTAAGTTTTTTAGTTATCCCTTTGGGATATCATTTTGTTTTAGCCGATCTTAGTATTGGTGTTTTTTTATGGATTGCCATTTCAAGTATTGCTCCTATTGGTCTTCTTATGGCAGGATATAGCTCAAATAATAAATATTCTTTTTCAGGCGGTCTACGAGCTGCTGCTCAATCCATTAGTTATGAAATACCATTAACTTTTTGTGTGCTAGCAATATCTCTACGTGTGATTCGTTAAAATAGGATTTTTTTCCTCTAAAATCCATTGAATATTTATCTTCCTTTTCTTATTCTGTATTCGGGTTGGTAAGTTAAACTAGATGGCTATATGAGTGAAACAAAACAGCTTATTAATTTGTAGTAAAAAGAAAAAATCTCATTTCCTACGTACAAGAAAAAAGTTGAAGTAAACATAAGCAGTGTAAACTCTTTACCCCAAGGTTGATTTTTTTTTTAATTAGTCATCATATCTTGAAGCGGGCAAGAATAAAGGATTCGCGATATGGAATTCCATTACTATAATATTCCTAGTTATTACTATAACTTATAATCATTAAGAAGAATCCATCAAAAGTTAGTGAAGGGTTAGGAACACTAAAGTACATAAAGGATTAGTAATGGGGGAATCTAAAACATTAGAGATTTTTCCTCATAAAAGGAATCATAATAAGGACTTGAAATTGGTGGAAATAATCAAGTAGTACTTTCTTCGGATTCCGATCCAGAGTATGTTCCCATTCACTTGTTAATGAAATGGCTATCAAGAACGAATTAACCCTTTATTCCTTTTTTCTTTTTAAATACTCCCTCCTGGAGAAAAGAAGAATAGGACAAAAGATATGGAATGCAATACAAAAAAAAGAATTTTATTAATTCTTTCCTTCCCCTATCCATATTCATACAGAATTCCTCATGAACTAATGCCCAACTCTTTCCATTTATTAATTTAATTTCTATAACGAGTGTTTTATTTTATTCCAAGATTAAGTTATTACTGAACAAAGAAAAATTTTCATTATATTATAAAGGATGAGATCAATTCGGAAGCGCTTTTTCTTATTCTAGCAGACGGAATTCCTTTGGTCTAATTTAGGACTTTCCAATCGATTTTATTTTACCTAATTCTATCTACGCCCCGCGGGATAATAGCGAAACGAAACAATCCTTTCCTTTTTCTGATCATAGAGAAGCCGTATGAAGCTAAGGTTTCATGTACGGTTTTGGAATAGCGGTGGGAATTATGATGTTATCATCGACTATGATTATCTAACAGTTCAAGTACAGTTGATATAGTTGAAGCACAGTCAAAATATGGTTTTTTTGGATGGAATCTTTGGCGTCAGCCTATAGGTTTTCTGGTTTTTCTAATTTCTTCTTTGGCAGAATGTGAAAGATTACCCTTTGATTTACCAGAAGCGGAGGAAGAATTAGTAGCAGGTTATCAAACCGAATATTCCGGTATCAAATATGGTTTATTTTATCTTGTTTCTTACCTAAATTTATTAGTTTCCTCTTTATTTGTAACAGTTCTCTACTTAGGCGGGTGGAATTTCTCTATTCCTTATATATCCTTTTTTGAATTTTTCCAAATGAATAAAGCAGTTGGAATTTTGGAAATGACAATGGGTATCTTTATTACATTAACTAAAGCTTATTTATTTCTTTTCATTTCTATCACAATAAGATGGACTTTACCCAGGATGAGAATGGATCAGTTATTAAATCTTGGATGGAAATTTCTTTTACCTATTTCTCTGGGCAATCTCTTATTAACAACCTCTTCCCAACTTGTTTCACTATAAATAAGATAATACAATAACAGTAAGAATATTTTCAACACAAAAGTTCTCTCAAACAAGAGAAAGAAACATACCTTTTTCATAGATATTTAGAATATGTTCCCTATGGTAACTGGGTTCATGAGTTATGGTCAACAAACAATACGCGCTACAAGGTACATTGGTCAAAGTTTCATAACTAGCTTATCCCACACAAATCGTTTACCTATAACGATTCACTACCCTTACGAAAAATCAATTACACCGGAGCGTTTCCGGGGGCGAATCCATTTTGAATTTGATAAATGTATTGCTTGTGAAGTATGTGTTCGCGTATGTCCGATAGATCTACCCCTTGTGGATTGGAGATTTGAAAAGGATATTAAAAGGAAACAATTGCTTAATTATAGTATTGATTTCGGAGTTTGTATATTTTGTGGTAATTGTGTTGAGTACTGTCCGACAAGCTGTTTATCAATGACTGAGGAATATGAACTTTCTACTTATGATCGTCATGAATTGAATTACAATCAAATTGCTTTGAGTCGGTTACCAATCTCCATAATGGGAGATTACACAATTCAAACAATTAGGAATTCGGCTGAAAGTAAAATAGACGAAGATAAATCTTCGAATTCAAGAACGATTACTGATTACTAGACTAGGATTTTTTCTTTTTTGCTATAAAAATCTAATAATTCTTTACTAACTATAAAGAAAAACAAATAACTACTGCTTATTGCAAATTATTCCTGATTTTAAATCAGACTAGATTTTCGTGATATAATTTCTAACTATACAGCTTATACACAAAAAAATATCCTAATCCCTTTTTCCTTCCTTGAATCCTTTAGTTTTAGTCAGTTCATGAAAAATTTTATACTATTAATTTCTTTTTATCCATAATGGATTTACCTGGACCAATACATGAGATTCTTGTGCTATTTGGGGGATTTGTTCTTCTACTAGGGGGTCTAGGAGTAGTATTACTTACCAACCCAATTTATTCTGCCTTTTCACTGGGATTAGTTCTTGTTTGTATATCCTTATTCTATTTTTTATTGAATTCCTACTTTGTAGCTGTCGCACAACTTCTTATTTATGTGGGAGCCATAAATATCTTGATCATATTCGCTGTAATGTTCGTAAATGGCTCAGAATGGTCTAAAGATAAGAATTATTGGACTATTGGAGATGGGTTCACTTCACTCGTTTGTATAACTATTCTTTTTTCACTAATGACTACTATCCCAGATACGTCATGGTATGGAATTCTTTGGACTACAAGATCAAACCAAATAGTAGAACAGGGTCTCATAAATAATGTTCAACAAATTGGGATTCATTTAGCAACCGATTTTTATCTTCCGTTTGAACTCATTTCCATAATTCTTCTAGTTTCTTTAATAGGTGCAATTACTATGGCTCGGCAATAAGAAAAACTTAGAAAGAGTAAAAATTATTAGAATTGCAAATCTAAAATAAATAACTAAAGAATCACAATTTTGATTTAGTAAAACCCATCTACTGCCAACAAATACCTTTTTTTCTCTTTTGTTGTGTAATTGTTCTATTCTAATTAATTGAATCGGTTCAATTCTTGTCCTCATATTGAAATGAATCGAGATTGATAAGGAGTTAGTTAATGATGTTTGAGCATGTACTTTTTTTGAGTGTCTATTTATTTTCGATTGGTATCTATGGATTGATCACAAGCCGAAACATGGTTAGAGCTCTAATATGTCTTGAACTTATACTGAATTCAATTAATCTAAATCTCGTAACATTTTCTGATCTATTTGATAGTCGCCAATTAAAAGGAGACATTTTCGCAATTTTTGTTATAGCCCTTGCGGCTGCTGAAGCCGCTATTGGACTATCCATTCTTTCTTCCATCCATCGTAACAGGAAATCAACTCGTATCAATCAATCTAATTTTTTGAATAATTAGACTTTTGAATAATTAGACATAGAATCCTCTAAACAAAGACGCACATATAATAATAATATCGAATATTAAGATGAATAGAAATCGAATACTATTTTCTTATTATTATTTGAGAATATCCATTTTTTGAGTAGGTTATTGCATAGTATTCTTTTTTACTTATAATGAATTTTTGTAATTCATTGATATTGCAATTTGAATATTGCAATAATTTATATTGAAACGACGATAGCCAATTTATTGGCTAATTCGAATTCGTATGCACAATTCGTATAATTATGATTGTTGAAGTCCAAAATTCAAGTCTCTTGGCTCTTTTCACGCTTTCTCACAAACGGATTAAAAAATAGATTATTATTTTTTATTTTTGTTGAAGTTTGGATAAACCATTGCTTCGTCTGGTGTCTACAATACATATGACTCATTATAGTGCTAATGACTCATTCTCATTATAGTACTAATTTTATTTTTACCAGATCGAAAAATTTTATGTTGAAAAGAAAAATTTATAGATCCAATGTCACATTCCGTAAAAATTTATGATACATGTATAGGATGCACTCAATGTGTACGAGCTTGTCCAACAGATGTATTAGAAATGATACCCTGGGATGGATGTAAAGCCAAGCAAATTGCTTCCGCGCCGAGAACCGAAGATTGTGTGGGTTGTAAGAGATGCGAATCTGCCTGCCCTACAGATTTTTTAAGTGTTCGCGTTTATTTAGGGCCTGAAACAACCCGTAGCATGGCTCTATCTTATTGATACGTTACAAAAAACTCCACTTGAATCGTCTGATTCCTCTTTACCGAAGAAGCCTGTGCTCGAAATAATCGAGCACGGGCTTTTCTGGTCAAAACGTATCTTGTCTTTATCACTTTATCATGAGTTATTTTCCTTGGTTAACAATACTTGTAGTTTTGCCGATATTTGCAGGTTCATTAATTTTCTTTTTACCTCATAGGGGAAACAAAATCGTTAGGTGGTATACTATATCTATTTGTTTATTAGAATTCCTTCTAATGACTTATGCATTCTGTTATCATTTCCAACTGGAGGATCCCTTAATCCAATTAAAGGAGGATTCTAAATGGATAGATGTCTTCGATTTCCACTGGAGATTGGGAATCGATGGACTTTCATTAGGATCCATTTTATTGACAGGATTTATCACTACTTTAGCTACTTTAGCAGCTTGGCCAGTTACCCGGAATTCGCGATTATTCTATTTCCTGATGCTAGCAATGTATAGTGGTCAAATAGGATTATTTTCGTCGCGAGACCTTTTACTTTTTTTTATCATGTGGGAGTTAGAATTAATTCCTGTTTACTTACTTTTATCCATGTGGGGGGGAAAGAGGCGTCTATATTCAGCTACAAAGTTTATTTTGTATACTGCAGGCGGTTCCATTTTTTTCTTAATCGGAGTTCTGGGTATGGGCTTATATGGTTCCAACGAACCAGGATTAGATTTGGAAAGATTAATTAATCAATCATACCCTGCAACTTTGGAAATACTTTTATATTTTGGCTTCCTTATTGCTTATGCTGTCAAATTGCCGATTATACCCCTACATACGTGGTTACCAGATACCCATGGGGAAGCGCATTATAGTACATGTATGCTTTTAGCGGGAATCCTATTAAAGATGGGAGCATATGGGTTGATTCGGATCAACATGGAATTGTTACCTCATGCTCATTATCTATTTTCGCCCTGGTTAGTAATAATAGGAGCGATCCAAATAATCTATGCAGCTTCAACTTCTCTTGGTCAACGAAATTTCAAAAAAAGAATAGCCTATTCCTCTGTATCTCACATGGGTTTCATAATTATAGGAATTGGTTCCATAACCAACATAGGACTCAATGGAGCTATTTTACAAATATTATCCCATGGATTTATTGGTGCTACACTTTTTTTCTTGGCAGGAACGGCTTGTGATAGAATGCGTCTTGTTTATCTCGAAGAACTGGGGGGGATATCTATCCCAATGCCGAAAATTTTTACCATGTTTAGTAGCTTTTCAATGGCTTCTCTTGCCTTACCAGGAATGAGCGGTTTTATCGCAGAATTAGTAGTATTTTTCGGACTAATTACTAGTCCAAAATTTCTATTAATGCCAAAAACGCTAATTACTTTTGTAATGGCAATTGGAATGATATTAACTCCTATTTATTTATTATCTATGTTACGCCAGATGTTCTACGGATACAAGCTATTTCATGTTCCAAACGCAAATTTTGTGGATTCTGGACCACGAGAACTCTTTCTTTTAATCTGTATCTTTTTACCAGTAATAGGAATTGGTATTTATCCAGATTTTGTTCTCTCCCTATCTGTTGACAGGGTAGAGGCTCTCTTATCCAATTATTATCCTAAATAGGTTTTTTTAACTAGTCCGATCTATATTCCTATAGCGGAAAAACCCAATAATTCAGAAAAAAAGTAAAAAAGTCTAATTAGATCTATCTCGATTTTTTGAGAACCCTTTGAAAAGGCGTTCAAGGGGTTCTCAAATAAAACAAAAAAGTAAAAACGTTCATTTCATGAAGGTTTTATTTTATGTAATCATTTAGGTGTTAATGTAAACGAACCATAACTATGTAAACCTATTCCTAATAGATTGATACCAAAATAGCAGATCCAAATTATAAGAAATCCTATCGAAGCTACAAGTGCAGAATTCGTACCCTTCCAATTTGGATTTGTTCTACTATGTAAATAAATTGCGAATATGGTCCAAGTAATAAAAGCCCAAGTTTCCTTAGGATCCCAATTCCAATAGGATCCCCACGCCTCATTAGCCCATACTGCTCCACAAAGAATACCTATGGTTAAAAGGGTAAATCCTAGGCTAATGACACGATAACTCCAAGAATCCAAACGCTCAGTTAATTGATATTTGTAATAATTTGGAAATGAAGGAAAAGAGGTGCTTTTTAAAGCACCTCTTTTTGCATAGAAATATTCAATCTCACTAAAGAAAAATGTTTTAAATAAAACATTTTTTTTCTTTTTAGAAATAGAAAAGAACTGGAAATTATTTCGAAATCTAATGATTAGAAGAGCAGCGGATAATAAGGATCCGCACAAAAGAGTTGCATAGCTTAGTAACATCATACTGACATGCATCATTAACCACTGAGATTGTAAAGCAGGTACTAGTATTGTGGATTGATGCATTTCAGTTAAAAGACCTGATGTGGCAAAGCCTTGCGTTAAAATAGTACTTGGCGTAGTTATTCTGCTTAAATCATTTTTAGAGTTCTGTATCTTAGGAATCGTATGAAGAATATACAGAGCCCATGAAAGGAAGATCAATGACTCATATAAATTACTTAATGGAAAATGTCCCGAAGAAGCCCAACGAGAAACTAGGAATCCTGTTATAGATAAAAAAGTAGCTATCATTCCTTTTTCTAACGAATCACGTAATCCCCCAAGTTCACGAACTAATAAGGTTATCAAATGAATCGTAATCACAATGGAAATGGTTGAGAAAGAGATATGAGTTAGTATATGTTCTAAAGTTGCAAATAGCATAAGGGGAAGTTCCCATTACAAAATTGTAAATTTCGAATTGAATCCATTTTCTAATCTATTGTATTCTTTTTCGAGAATGCCGCCACTCGGATTCGAACCGAGATGCTTGAGCACTGCTTCCTAAGAGCAGCGTGTCTACCAATTTCACCATGGCGGCTAACTTCAAATAATAGGTAACTTAAAAGAATAATAGTTATTTTCTCGCGAATCGTCGAGATTGGGAAAGTCCATAAAATTTAGGAACATTAGAATCTTCATTAAAAAGGACTTCGTTTAGTAGTATCGTTGTAATTTTTTTAACAATAAACTCTTGCTTTGCCCAATAGAAGTACTGCTTGAAAGAGTTGGAACTGCTTTTTTCTAAGTTGCAATATAGAACTAATTTTGAAAAATTCTTTCAATGCAATGGACAAAATCCAAAAAACCTTTTCTATTTATCCATTTTAATTTCATCATTAAATAGAAACCCTTTTGAATTTTCGCAAAATTTCTAGAATGAAAGCCTTTATGCTCTTATTAATATGATTTAGCAACCTTAAACCAATTTACTTGTGGATTTTGGAGAAGATAAGATAAGATAGGTGGAAGTTGTAAGTCCTATTGCAAGAATACTCCACTTTTCATAATAGAATCCTCATATTTCTATTTTATTATGAGGATTCTATTATGAAAAGTTCATTGATAGGAAAAGAAATACTTAGCACACAGTATACCAAAAACTTTTGTTCTATATATCAGAGGGGTTTGTTCTAAGAATATTGTACCGAGTAGAGTAATTCGACACATAAAAGTACATTCATTAATTAATCCAAACATTAATTAATCCAAATTATTCATATTAAATAATTGGAATTCTTTTTATTCCAAAACCAGATTATTTGTTTGTTTGTTGCCCAGAAAAACCCTTTGGTTTTGGATGCTCGTTGCCGCTGGAAAATGATCTTGATTTTGCTAAAGAATAAGATTGTACTATGGAAAAATAAGTCTTTTTCTTCCAAAGATTTTTACGAATACGCTTTTTTGACATTGAAGTACGTTTTTTTGGAACTGCCATTCAAAAAGGAAATTACTTTTTTCTAGTTGTATGTGAAAGACATCTATTGCCACAAATCAATCCTTCTTTCTTCTTTTTCTTAGTATTTATACTTAGATACTGAAAGATACTTAAATTCTGAATTATTTTTTACTTCATTTTGTCTAATGTGGATAAGACAAGAATTTTTTAGCATATATTTGTATATATTTTAGACGTTGTTTTAATAATATAGAATATATAGAAAGGTTTTCCATTTAAATCTATTTATATATATTTATATATCAAGTATACTCCATATATAGATATATATATGGTACGGAGGCCTATCCCCCAAATAAGAAGGGGGGATAGAAGGGAAAATTCAAATAGTTAATTAAGTTCAGAATGGTATTCCATAATGGAATTCTAATCAAAACAAAAAATACTGAGTCTCTTAAACAAGACGCTCTAAAACTTAGGTAATTATAGTCATTAGGATTTCATTTCTATATGAAGTAAGGAATATTCGATAATTTCCTATAAACATAGGTTTTCATTGGAATGCAATCAATCAGTTACGAAACAAGAGAGCTGCTTCATCTTCGTTTTAAAGAAATAGAAAAATGAATAGAAAGTAAAATGATTCAACCTTTTTTTGTATTTTAATAAATATCCTTATTTAGGCAATAACTAGGTAACGAAGTTATTTGATTAACTTTTTATTTTTAAATTTAACCAACTAAACCCATTCTTAATTTTTGATTGTTTCAATGAGAGAAATTTTGAAAAATTAAGAATTCCAGTATTTTTTTCTTATTCTTTTTTTTATTCCTTCAGAAAGAGATAAGAATGGGTTTGGTGAATCGGAAACAATTTTATTTTATAGAAAAATTGAAGTAAAAATTTCAAGTAAAAATTGCAATTTCTTTTCTTATGGAACATACATATCAATATGCATGGGTAATCCCTCTTCTCCCACTTCCAGTTATTATGTCAATGGGGTTTGGCCTTATTCTTATTCCGACAGCAACAAAAAATATTCGTCGCATATGGGCTTTTCCTAGTGTTTTACTCTTAAGTATAGCTATGGTATTCTCAGTTCAACTGTCTATTCAACAAATAAATGGAAGTTCTATCTATCAATATCTATGGTCTTGGACCATCAATAATGATTTTTCCTTAGAATTTGGATACTTGATTGACCCGCTTACTTCTATTATGTTAATACTAATTACTACTGTAGGAATCCTGGTTCTTATTTATAGTGACGGTTATATGTCTCACGATGAGGGATATTTGAGATTTTTTGTTTATATAAGCTTTTTCAATGCTTCCATGTTGGGATTGGTTACTAGTTCCAATTTGATACAAATTTATTTTTTTTGGGAACTTGTGGGAATGTGTTCCTATTTATTGATAGGTTTTTGGTTTACACGACCAATTGCAGCGAGTGCTTGTCAAAAAGCTTTTGTAACTAATCGTGTAGGGGATTTTGGTCTGTTATTAGGAATTTTAGGTTTTTTTTGGATAACAGGTAGTTTAGAGTTTCGGGATTTGTTCAAAATAGCTAATAACTGGATTCCTAATAATGGGATTAATTCTTTATTTACTACTTTGTGTGCTTTTTTATTATTCCTTGGTGCAGTTGCGAAATCCGCACAATTCCCTCTTCACGTATGGTTACCCGATGCTATGGAAGGACCCACTCCCATTTCGGCTCTTATACACGCAGCAACTATGGTTGCTGCGGGGATTTTTCTTCTAGCTCGACTTCTTCCTCTTTTCATATCTTTACCGTTTATAATGAGTTTCATTTCTTTAGTAGGTACAATAACACTCTTCTTAGGGGCTACTTTAGCTCTTGCTCAGAGAGATATTAAAAGAAGCTTAGCCTATTCTACAATGTCTCAATTGGGTTATATGATGTTAGCTCTAGGTATAGGTTCTTATCAAGCTGCTTTATTCCATTTGATAACTCATGCTTATTCAAAAGCTTTATTATTCTTGGGATCCGGATCCGTTATTCATTCAATGGAACCTCTTGTTGGATATTCACCAGATAAAAGTCAGAATATGGTTCTTATGGGTGGTTTAAGAAAATACATTCCAATTACAAGAACTACTTTTTTATGGGGTACACTTTCTCTTTGTGGTATTCCACCTCTTGCTTGCTTCTGGTCCAAAGATGAAATCCTTAGTAATAGTTGGTTGTATTCCCCTTTTTTTGGAATAATAGCCTCTTTTACTGCAGGATTAACTGCGTTTTATATGTTTCGGATATATTTACTTACGTTTGATGGGTATTTGCGTGTTCATTTTCAAAATTACAGTAGCACTAAAGAGGGTTCGTTGTATTCAATATCCTTATGGGGAAAAAGGATAACCAAAGGAGTGAATAGGAATTTCGTTTTATCAACAACGAAGAGTGGAGTTTATTTTTTTTCACAAAATATATCCAAAATTCATGGTAATACAAGAAATAGGATAGGATCCTTTAGTACTTCCTTTGGGGCTAAAAACACTTTAGCCTATCCGCATGAAACGGGAAATACTATGTTATTTCCTCTTCTTATATTACTGCTTTTTACTTTGTTCATTGGATTCATAGGAATCTCTTTTGATAATGGAGCAAAGGATAATGGAATAGCGGAGTTAACCATATTATCAAAGTGGTTAACTCCCTCAATAAACTTTATCCAGGAAAGTTCTAATTCTTCTATAAATTCATATGAATTTATTACTAATGCAATTTCTTCTGTAAGTTTAGCTATCTTCGGTTTATTCATAGCATATATCTTCTATGGATCCACTTATTCTTTTTTTCAGAATTTGGATTTAATAAATTCCTTTGTAAAAGGGAGTCCGAAAAAGGGCTTTTTTGATCGAGTAAAAAAAAATATATACAGTTGGTCATATAATCGCGGTTATATAGATATTTTCTATACTAGGGTCTTTACCCTCGGTATAAGAGGATTAACCGAACTAGCTGAGTTTTTCGATAAGGGTGTCATTGATGGAATTACCAATGGAGTGGGTCTTGCTAGTTTTTGTGTAGGAGAAGAAATTAAATATGTAGGGGGAGGGCGAATCTCGTCTTATTTATTCTTTTTTTTATGTTATGTATCCGTGTTTTTATTCTTTTTTCTTTTTTAACTTAAGGAATTTCCGGGTCTCTTGACTAAATAACTCTCCTATCCCCTTCTACCATCTCTCTTTCTATCCCCCTCCTCTCCTATCGGTTTTCCGCGATTTTTTCCATTCCTCTGTGTAAATAGCCCAATATGGGTTCACAATCAATAACATCTTCACCATCGAGAGTAACGATCAGTCGAAGAACACCATGCATTGATGGGTGTTGAGGGCCCATATTGACTATCATGAGATCTTTTCTTGTAAGCGGTAGACTCATATCCTTTCTTCCTTAATTCATTATTCCATGAAAATGGATTATTCCATGAATTCCTCAAAACGAGGCTCATCAAAATGCAAAATCTAAGACTACTATAAGACTACTAATAAAATAAGAAAAAAATTCGAACGATTAAATTACTGCTCCCGAATATTCAACTGACTGATTAATTTCTTATAACGTACTCTATTTTTCTTTGCCAAATAAGCCAGCAAACGTCGACGTTTTCCCAAAAGTCTTCGTAGACCTCTTTCCGATGAAAAATCTTTTTTGTGTAATTCCAAATGTGAAGCAAGTCTCCGTATCTTATTGGTGAAACTGAATACTTGAAATTCAACAGAACCCCTGTTTTCTTCTTTTTCTTCTTTAACCATAAATCCAAAAATTTTTCTACCTCCTTTCTTTTTCATGTATTTTTCTGATCAGGAAAAATAAAAAATTATGTCAGTTATTTTGAAGTTATTCTAATCTCGTACACACAAAAATTTGCAATTATTCATCTACTACTGGAATTTGGATTTATTTTATCGATGCAAATTGGATTTGGATAGAAGGGTACATTCTTTTATTTTAGATAGAAGAAATGTTTCTTCTATCTAAAATAAAAGAATTTTGCTGATTTATTTATTGCTATATCCAATTTATGGAATTGATACACCATTTAATTGATATCATTTAGCAAAATGAAACACAGCATATGCATCCATCTTTCGGCTCGAGAATTTCACGGGATAGAGATATGGTATAAGAAATAGGCTATTAAGTAACTCTAAATGAATTGTGGATACATCTGTATCCTTAACATACTGAAACGATTGCCATTATTCGTATCAAACCAATAGCGATTCATACAAGCTAAATCTTCTAATCAATGGTGGGCCAATAATGAATTTTTTTGCATATGTATTAAGACGCTTGGCCTGATTTCGAAATTTTCCAGAGTTTTATATGTTGTTTTCATTGCAAAATGATGGATCTCCTTCCGTAACTTTCCAATTACGAGTACGAGAATTGAAAGACATGAAAATTCTCAATTCTCTACGGCGTCTAGGAGATAGATAGAATATTTTCAGGAACAAGAAAATCAGAAGAATCTTTCTCTCTATTCACTACCATTCCGCGTCTTCGACTTCTATTAGTTTCTTTTCTTCTTTAATGCAATAGCTATAGTTTGATATAAGAATCTATTTCTCAAAGTAATGGAAACCATTCTCTTATAGG